TGCGGTTAGGTTGCCATCTAGGTCTCGGTCGGGGTTACTTCACTATTATGGTCTCATTCTTCCTTCCCTTGATTCACGATCCTTGCAGCTGAATTAATCCCCATGTGTCGGGACCTGAACCGTGGTGCTCTTCTACAGCTTCTTCTACATAGGCTCCTCAACTTCTGGAATTGAGAAAGACACCGCCCGAACAAGATCGGAAGAACTGATCGCTTTCTACAATAACAAAATAGTTATCTACTAGCCATGTTTTGTTTCTGTGAGAATGCCGTAGGACTCAAGGAATTTTGAAGCTGAACATGCTCCAAAGATGCCTAAAGCATTTCGCTTTGATCAATCGACTGTCCCTTTAAGAGATAGGGGTGAAACGGTTCCTCGCTAAAGAAAACCAAAGTTCCACTCCAACCAAGGAAAGAGATAGATCACATCTTGGCCAAATGCCAATCCTCCTATAATGAAAGAGAAAAGAGTGGAGTTTCGAGAACGAGAATCATATATTTTCTCATGGATTTCTCGTAGTTTTCTATGAGTAAGAAGACACTAAGACGCACCCACTACACACCACACACTCAGACGACTAGCGTGGTCCTTCCCCATCGAAGAGCCACGTATCCAGGGTTGACCACATCATCACTGTTTGATCGACGGTGTGGCCACGGTCTCCATGGGGTCAGTTTGAAGTATGTCCGACGTTCCGTAGAGATTTGTAGTCCCTCGGAACGCAACTCCCTTATGAGGTGGAAGACAAGACAGACGGATTCCACTTCATAGGTACCGTTCACGTCACGCGAAGGCTCGCTCAGAACACGTACCAAGCCAAGAAAGAAGGAGTGCTCCACTCCGAAAGAGAAGGAACGGAAAGAGCAGGCGTCTCGTCGCCTTCACGGATTTTTGCATCTGAATGACCGAAAAAGAGAGCCGAACTATGTTTGTTTCGGGATCGGAAAGGTCGGCCGATCAGGATCAAGATGACTGCCTAGTGGCGCCGAGCCCACTAGGAAGACCCGCGTTTCAGAAAAGATAGACACAAGGAACGCGAGGAAGAGGGCGACACGAAAAGGAAATCGCCCTCCTGAAACGGTATCCTCGTACGGACTTGACAGCTTCAGCGTACAAGGACCCGGGCTGAGACCAGAACATAGAACACATCACCATAAGTCTCAGGAGGGTCATCCCGTGGTAGGAAACACGTCCCAGTTCCTTACCTCCAATTACCTGACTAGACTCCACTCCTTACCCCTTAGCCCGTCACCATACCATGAAACCCCTACCGTCACCTTAACACCCCATACAACTACCACAATATCAAACCCCCAGAATCCAAGAAAATGGCTTCAAGTGCAAGCCCGAATGAAAAACAAACTATTAGAAGCGGCTTACCTATCCTTTTCTAAGTAACCTGGCATACGCCCCAGCCCTGATCCGAACAGGACAACAACAATTCCAGGAGACAGGCGTCCTGTCTGTTCTGGCTGCTGAGCCGAGAATCCGTTTTTGATCCGGACGGAGAGAGGAATCATTCCAATAGCTGCCGTCGATTTTGAACACGTTGTTTCGTACAGTTCTGATACAGAACTGAAGTCCCTATCAGAATGGTATCCTCGAGTGACTCTGAGGGGCTTCTAGTCCTTCCTTCTTGACTCGTTTCGCAACGACGAAGTCAATTCCATTGATTCTTTGGCCTCGGGCCTCACCGGTGAACTCGAGGGAGCTGCTAGCTTCAGTTCTTTACTCAGCCTCAATGGGAGTTGTTCAAGCCGACGCCCCCGGAAACAAACAGAGTCAATAGAAAGAAGCTCCGGCGGGCGGCCCCGGCTTCTGGCTCTCTTGATCAGGCCGTCGTATTTTGGGAGGCGACTCCCGAAGCAGGGAGCCACTCCTAGACCAGCAGAATTACATGAACGAGCGACAAGACCGATTGCAAGCCCTACACTAGTAGAGAGGTCTGCTCTAGCCTCTCACCATAGGTCCAGCAACTCTGAATACAGCTCTCGTTAGAGGCATGCCCTCAGTGCTCGCTAAAATGATCTGATAGTTCTAGTGGGCCTTGCTACGGCTGCTGCTACAGCTACAGCATCATATGTCATGCTCCTCTTCTCTGAGCCGCACCTGTCATCTCAGTTCAGCGGTCAATCATTTCAAAAGTCTCCTTCAATTAATGAATAGTGCAGGCAGGGTGAGCTTGTGCTCATCCAAAGCGCTAGCGAAGGCTCTCCCATTCCCACTGGGAGCCCCTCCCCTGGTCGCAAACACGGCCGACCGGGAGGCGTGAGAATCCGAGATTTGGTCTGTCGTCCTCCTCATTATAGTCCTCCTAGAATCAATAGCATTTCGTCGGAATACATCCTGTCTTTTCACCTTAGTAGTCCTATGCATAGTCAGTACTATAGCCCCAATCATGGCTACTAATAAAATAGGACTAGGAACCAAAAACCGGACGGAATAGTAGGTATAAAGTAAATTGCCCAATGTTTCCAAATTAGTCCAACTTCGTACCTTTCCGGCATGAACCGTATATCTCAGAGAGGTCGTATTTCTGTGGGTTGGTAGTAATGGAATGGTTTCATTATCTAAAATGAAGAACATTTCCCACCAAAGGATCAGTCCAATAATACCACTCACTGGTAAATAGCGCAATACTTCTTCGTGAGTCTCCGCTATTTGAATATTGAACATCATAACCACGAATAGGAATGAAGCGGCAATAGCTCCTATATGAACTACTGGGGAGATCATAGCGGAGAAGTCAAGACCTAACAAAAGAAGTAAACCTGAAGTGTCGCGAAAGACTGGGATGGGAAACGAAACAGGATGTACCGGATTTTTAGCACGTGCAACCATCAAACCAGAGACCAAAGCAGGGCTCGACGAAACAGAAAGTATCATGGTACGTCGTCCTTCCCTGAAATGGAACTTTCATGCTGGAGCAAGAACTAGCATTCAAGTCGATCTATTACGACCAGCGCGGTTGTTCGTATTTCATTTTCTTCTTCGCCCTTCTTAGAAAGCACTCACTGAGTTACTTACGGAATCTCAAATCTCTCTCGACGCCGAGAATGATTTATGTGTCCAGGTCGATCAGAGGTTCGGCTTGCTTCTCCCCACCTTTTTGCGTTCTGGGGCCCGTAATATAATGAGTACCCTTTCTTCCACCTCCGAAGGATGGAGGGGTATACAGCGAAAGAAGCGTCGAAGGGCGGTCCTCCTTATCTTATCCAGCAAAACACGTCCATAGAAAAGAAAATCAGGCTCGGCAAAGACGACAGAAACTAGGGATAGTTTCTTTTCATCCATGCCTTAAGCATGCTTTGATAGTACGTGCTTCCTCTCCCTTACTACGGAGCTGCTTTAGGATATAGCGGAGAGTTGGGGGCGCTCGTCGTCTTGATCATCAATGATCCATTTAGTCATTAGACTAAAATCGACATAGTTGATTTGATGACTGCCCCTCGTATATCTCTTTGACTGCATTCTCAATCTGTTGGATTAGGTCCAATTTTTATTCTTCGATTCTCGCTCCTACTGGGCGGAGTACTCAAAATCTCTTCCATGATATCCGGAGTACTCCCCTATTTTGGGCTATCTCCGGTAGCAGCCTCGGCGGCCCAAAGTCACGCCAAGTCGGGATTGGCCCCCAGCGGGAAGCGGGTGAGCGGTATGAGCCGCCCCGGCTGGAGCCGGTTCCTGAGCCGCCAGGGCAACCATTGCCTGTATAAGGATAAGGCCGCCTCGTTTTCCGCAAGAGATCGGGGACAAGTTCCCCGAGCGTCCCTGGGGCCAGCCTCACTCAATTCGAGATCGAGAGAATCATCCGCGCAATACGCGACAGGGATTATGTCAAATAAAGAAAGTCAGAAATTTTTGAAAATAACAAAATAAATGAAAGTCAAAAGAGGTACAAATCGATAAAGATAAAAGACCAAAAACAAACATAATATTTCCAATAAGAAGAAAATCGTTTAAAAATCAACAGAAAGTTCTATTATAAGAGTCGTTTTTCTCATTTGGAAACGTTATCAGCATCTATCTTTCAGCAACTGAACGGGAAGATCTTTGATCAATTAAGGTTATAGGTCTGCTGACGCTTACCTTAGGTAAGCGTCAGCATTGACCCAACAACAACCCCATTTTTCTTTCCCATAGCATAGGTCCCTGACGGCTATTCGAAAAGCAACAGGGGCCTTTCGCCTTTGTTAAGAAGGCGGTCTCATGGACCGGTCGCCTTTGGTACTTTTGTAGTCAATTTAGTTCAGTAGCGCCTAAATAAGAAAAATAGGGCTATAAGTAGGCCGTTTGCTATTGCTATAAGGGCTGCTCGCCTTTGACGGCTTGGCTTCGCTATCGCTCCTATGTAGTGGTCGGCCTTAAAATTAGTATTCCTACCATACCAGAATGCCTATTATATAGTGCTAGAAGCTTCGCCAGAAGCAAGCAAGACGAGGAAGCGAAGCTTCGTAGACAAGGCTCGTTCCGTGCTTGACTTACGAGCTCGTGTAGTAAGGCCTCGCCCTGTAGCTGTTGGGCTTATGAACTCCACTTGCTGTCTACTAAACGAGCGTTAGAGCGAATTGAGCGAGCGAGCGAAGCCTTCAATTTAGTAGCTTCCCTCCTCACCCTAAAATTTCATTTCCGCTTAAGCTTCCGGTTGGGGATTAATTTAATTGATTGGATACCCGAGAACCATAATCTTTCAAAGAAACAGCTTCTACGACGATAGATAGGGGTCAGGTTTGGCATCTATGCCCCTGCCCTCCAAACAGTATGGGAGCCTTTCAGCTCGTACTGCTCACACTCCTAGATCTTCACGGCACCTCCTCCACCATAGTGTGAGCTGGGAGCAGCTCCGAAAAGCTAGGCCTACTTAAAATGAGCTTTCAAGTCAACGTCAACAACAACACCACGAAAAAGTACGGTTGCCCACTGATCTGATCATAGGTGAAATCCAATCCCTTCGCTTCGCGCCAGGCTTGGCAGCCGTAAGTCAGGCTCCTTCGCCTCTCGGAAGCGAGAAAGCAAGCAGCTTCAAATCCGTTGCGCGCCGTCACTACTTTAGATAAAGACTAGGACCCAGCTTCAAAACTACTGCGCGGCCGTTGCTTGCTGGCTGAAAAGCCTATTAGTAAAACGCGCGTTGGCCTTTGACTTAATAGTCATAATCGTTTTGAAGCTTCAAAACTACTGCGCGCGTTTTACTAATAGGCTTTGAAGCTGGGCTTTTCAGCATTGACTCGGCCCCTCATATAATACGATAAGGCCCGTCAGAGTCCGTCAGTTCGCGTCGCTGCCCCATCTAGTGACGGTAAAGAAAGCCCGTCACTAGATGGGGCGGAGCTCGCGAAGCGAGCCAGCAGACTATCTAGTAAGCCCTATATAGTCAGGCTAGATAAGGGCTTGAAAAGCGAAGCGAGCCAGAGTAGCGCGCTAGCTAGCTACTCTTCCGTTTATCTCACCTTTTCAAATGTCCACCCCGAACCGAAGGGGCGGAGGGCGCACAACCCTTCTCCGCTCCTTTCCTGAGCGTTTCACACTAAGCTCTTCGATCCTGCCCTGCGCCTCTCTAGGCTTCGCTATTGCTCATGACTGGTATATGATCTCTATGTAGTGGTCGGCCTTTGACGAACTTCGCCAGAAGCGACTAGTCGCTTCCCGAATGCCTCTTGACTATAGTATGGTCTAGTCTTTCCAATGCCTCCTTCCTTGCCGCCGCTACTAGGAGAGTCAGCAACGTCGCTTTCATTCTATTCTATAAGCGAAGCGACTTGTCGAGTCTACGAAGCTTCGTAGTTGCTTCCCCTTCGCCTCGCCATGCCACTAGATCCATAATGACCGGCGAGTCGGAACATGTACGAATATAACCACGCGGAGCGCGGGCCGGCCTATCGAAGAAAGAGATCATTGAGCCTATTTAGCCGTACCGTAGGGCTGGGAATCGCAAGAATGGATAAGTCCTCTATTGAATTGAATGGGGTGGGAAAGGCAGGTTCGGAAATGGCCGGATTAGCAGGAGGGAGGGCGGCCCCACCCTGAAACAAAGGTGTACGTACATAAATAAAGAGGCTGGTTATGTCCGTCTCCTTCCCATCTATCTTGACCGGGAAGAGGGGAGGCTCTTGCGGAAGCCCTGTCCGCCCTTCTCTATTTTGAGGATCCCTCATATTGATGATTCCAGGCTTCCCGGACTCGTAACAGACGGCTAGGAACAAACAAGAAGAGGGTCAGTAGTCTCTGCCGTTGCAGGTCCTTCTCCTTCCGCGGAGACGGCCCTCTTTTTGTTTTGTTCGTTCACCGCGGCACGAAATCATGAAGAAGCTGGAATAACTCAGAAAGAGAGTGGCGCCTAGCCGTTGAGAGCGTCTGTTGTCTTTGTAGAGGAACAGTACGATCTTGGACTGGCCCCTTCGCATGACCTAGAAAGAAAAGAGGTCCGTGCTACTATAAGGCCTCTAAACTCCTCCTCAGGACACTGTTGCGTTGCCATGGGGACGGGGTAGCCCCGACTTCCATAGGTCCTTGGTTCGACCTCCTAATGAGAATTGAGGTCCTTGCGCGGGCGTCTCATCCCTAAGACTTGCTTGCTCTGTATGGAGTGCCCCGTGGTTCCTCGAGTGCCAGCCGCAGAGAGGAATGCCATCAACTAGGGCGCTATTGGCCACTAACCACTCGCTCGCCGGCCGCTCGGGCTCCGCGTTTCAAGTTCGTTATCCTAACCGTCTCCTCTGCTCCACCGGGAGCCTGGCCCTTCTTCTATCTTATCTACTGCCTTGCTCCTCGGCTCCCTACTGCTCCAGCCGCTCGCTGTAATAGCTTGCTTTCGGGTGGCTCGCACCCTGGTGGTGCGGCTGAGCCAGAGTGGGCTCAGCAGTCGGCCTATGTATCCGGGCGCACGCGTAGAGGCATGATTAGTTCCACGAATCTCACTGCACTGACCATAGTAAACTCCTTCTCGTTTTACCGAAATGGAGGTCTGATTTGAACGACCAGGTACAGCATCACATTTGACACCTGAGGAAGGTACAGCCCAACTATGAAGTACATCAGCAGGTGTTACAATCATACGTAGATGAGTTTTGGCTGGTACAACCACTCTATTGTCCACTTCTAATAAACGTGATTGACCCAATTCTGGATCATCTTCTGGAATCGTATAACTGTCAAAAGTGAGTGACTGTTCATCGGAACTGTTATAGTCCGAATACTCATAAGGTTGGGTCGACGCCCGCCTCCTCCAAACTGTACTTGCAAGTTTCCCGCAAAAGCTCTCCACGCCTACTCTTAGAAAGAGCACTATTCTTCTTTAGTTAGGTAGTTATCCCTCTCTCAGAGACCGTAAGACCCCGGTGGAATCGAAGGCCCTACAGACAACAGGGGACCGTTTCTCGCCCAGCCCTACCTACTTCAGTGAAGCTGGAACCCGCAATCTACGGCCAAAAGCAGCGCCCTATTACGTAAGCACTAGATAGGGCTTCACGAAGCGAGCCAGCTTCAAAACGCGACTATAAAGTCTAAAGTAAAAGGCTTTAGCGCGTTTGACTATATAAGCTTTGAAGCTAGTTGTTGCTTGCTCGCGCGAGGCGCTCACGTTTTTGGCCTGGTTCCACACACATGAGACACGCAGAAGGTATGGGACGACCAGTTCACCACGGAAAGCGAATTCGATCCTATAGTCGTCTTCTTTGTTCGATAAATGCGCAGTGGAAAGGGATGCTAGTCGGCTCGGCGAAGTTGTAGGCCCCAATAGATCAGATCAAGAGTGATTCCTCACCAATCCTGTCAGGGGCCCAGTCGAACGCTCGAGTATAGATTCCCTATGCTCATGTGAACGGCCGGGGCCGGCCCGTAGATCTAAAAGGATCCATCCATAGGCCTGACCGGAAATCGTTTGTCCACGAACAAAACAAAAACAAAGTCAAAGTAGTAGTATAGTAAGTAGTTCATGAGACCTCGAATTCCCACGTTTCAGCGTGCATTATGCCAGCAGGTCCCACCCCATTGAGTCACCCTTTATGTTTCTTTTCTTTTTGAATCGCTGCAGCAAGTCAGTTGCGAGGCGCTCAAGACCTGTTCGGACGTGAGTGAGCTGAGCTTCCAACAAGAAGATCCTACTACTGCTCATTCCAGCGGACGGACCGCTCCCCTAGCTTTTGAGAATCGCATACTTTTTTCTCACCAGAATGCATGTGAAAATCAACGGAACGGCCGGTGGGTGATTCTGGTTCTATCTCCGCTTGATCCCAGTTTCAATTCCCTTTCTTCAGGAGGTGAGGTTCGGGTCGGAGGGACGGGGCGGAGCGCTCCGTTGTTCACCGCTAGTTTCTAGTACAAGTCTATCAGAAGTGGTTTCGGTTTTGTTTTAGTATGGTCCAGATCGTCGGAGCCCGGAGCCAGGTGATACCGCGATTGATTGAGCGGGGCGGGAGGTGCGAGCTTCCACTCGAAACCCTTTCGGTCACTCGCATTAGGGCATTCCGATCGCTTCTCGTACTACTCCCTCGCCCCTGACTGGAAAGGAGACATACAACATAGTTAGTCGGCCCTATTCATTCCATTCCTGAAAGGAGCAAGCAGCTTCAAAAAGCCGTAGCGCGCGGGGGCTTTGGGGGCCTACGCGTCGCTGCTCCGCGCACCATCACTATTGACGGGCCGAAGCGCGCAGGTTGTTCCGGCCCGTCAATAGTAATGGTGCGCCAGCGCGCCCTTCCATTTTAGCAGCGCGGGAGCCAGCTTCAAAACTACAGCGCCCCCGAAGGGCTATGGAGTCAGGGCCTGGGCCCTAAAGGGGCCCTTTGAAAGCGCAACGGCTTTTCAGCTTGCTGAAAAGCCCCTATTACGTAAGGCGCGCGTTGGCCTTTGACTTAATAGTCATAATCGTTTGAAGCTTCAAAACTACTGCGCGCGTTTTACTAATAGGCTTTGAAGCCAGCAAGCAACGGCCGCGCATACGTTTTGAAGCTGGGTCGCTTACGTTTTTCTGCTGAAAACGGAGTCATGCGCTCCCGCGCGTACTCATCTTTTTTCATAAAAGAAAAAAAGTCATTCAGACCGATCACGTCTCGAGTAGAATTGTCCAGTCTTGCCCCGGAGTCACGGTAGACCCTATTGAATGACAAAGGATAGACTAGACTGGACCAACCAATGAATCCAGAGATTTCTCCGACATGGATCGATGTATCTCCAGAAGAGATAGATAGGAGGTATATGTCTTTCTTTCGAAATCAAAATCTTCTTTATAGAATAATAAGAATAAGGAAAGAGTCTATATCCTATATCGATCATAGGATCACTCGGTAAATTCTCTGTGACCTCCCACCGTTCACGACATCCCTTGCTTCTCGCTGCGAACGGCTCCTCGGTGGAGGAGTAGAAGCGCTGGTCCCTTCGGTCAAGTGCTTGTGCCTGCTGTTACCTACCGTAGGACCTCCGTCCCCGAAGCGAAGAAAGAGGAGCAGGAACAACAGGTTGTCCTCTCCCGGCCCAGTAGTTCCGCAACTACTACCGTGGTTGTTGCCAACGGGGATCCCCATTCCGAAAGGTGACGGGCCGGCCGTTAGGTCCAAAGTTGTATGCCACTGCTGTGGTGCCGATAGATTGACTACTTCAGCGCCGTTATCGGACATTGCAGGCTGAGCATCTATTTCTCGTATATCGCTCCACACCGAGAAGAGGGATGTGTACCTCCAGCAACAACGACGAATGGAACCATAGGCTCCTATGCTGGGAGCATTTCGGGGTATAGGTCTAACCACCCCAACTCCCTGTTTATGGCATGCTATAGTTCTTATAGTCTCTCGACGACGGAATGGGAGATTACCGGTAAGCCAGATGCTTCGCGAACCACCGGTACATTTCGTTGCACTTAAATCACCCTCGTGAAGAGGCGCACTCCGATACCATTGATGTCCAATAGCTTTGATAGTAATGGCTGGATCTACTACTACCTCGTCCATTGAGTATAACAGAGCAAATGATGGTATAGCAATGAACATCGGGATGATACTAGGAAATATGGTCCGAATAATCTCGATAGTAGTTCCATGAACAATCCTTTGCGGGAAAGGATGAAATTCATAGTAGAAATGCCATAAAACGCGAACCAACATCCGTGATACGAAAACCAAAATCAGAATGAGGAAGAACAGGATATCGTGATGCAAGTCAATAATTCCTTGCATCATAGGTGTTGCTGCGTCTTGAGATCCTAATTGCCATGGTTCCGCAGCATCACAAGGAGCGACGATAGTGAGGAGCCATTCCAGAACAATCATGTGGTTTGGTGCATTCTTTGACAGTTCTGCTCTCCAACCAATAGAGAGACTTGCCCGAGCGTGCGTGGGTTTTCCCACAAACGTCTGATGGGAGAATAGAATGCAATGCGCATTCTTTTCGATACAGTACGGTACACTGAACACCAACAAAATCTCGATAGACCGCGATATATGATAAACGCGTTAGGTGCTTCGCTATACGGTTTCATCAGTAGTCGTATACGGCTCTTTACAGCAATCGTCAGCCGCAGGTGCTTGGTGGAATGCGGTCGGGCGGGAGTTAATATGTTAAGTAACCTATACATTATAATTATATAAAGTCAATCAACAAGCGGTTGCGGCTCAACGCCGAACCAACCGCAACAACAGGATAAGCTTATTGAGCTTGTTTGGCTAACACCTTGTTGTTGGCTTCGTAACGAATACGAACCCACACCAACGTACATACTGCTAACTACACACCACTATAAGAAAGAACGTCGTTGGCTATCAAAGGCCCAACGTCATCATAAGACATTTTTATTCTATATAAGATTCATGAGTTATATCTTTCTTAATAAGATTCAGATAAGAATTTTCTATTTTCATTGGATTGATTCAAGTAGGAGTTATTGGGCATCATTGAATTGAATTGGATAACCGGTATCCCATGAGGTGTTGATGAGGCCAACCAAGGATGGATATCTTCAAAGGGATATCTATCGGGGCACCGGGAATTCGTAAAAAAAAATGATATGATTCAACCTCAGACCCATTTGAATGTAGCGGACAACAGCGGGGCTCGAGAATTGATGTGTATTCGAATCATAGGAGCTAGTAATCACCGATATGCTCATATTGGTGACGTTATTGTTGCTGTAATCAAAGAAGCAGTGCCCAATATGCCTCTCGAAAGATCAGAAGTGATCAGAGCTGTAATTGTACGTACATGTACAGAACTCAGACGTGACAACGGTATGATAATACGATATGATGACAATGCAGCAGTTGTCATTGATCAAGAAGGAAATCAAAAGGAACTCGAGTTTTGGAGCGGGAATTGAGACAGTTGAATTTCACTAAAAGAGTCTCATTAGCTCCTGAGGTATTATAAATACTAGTAGATGAGACCATGATATGATATAGTAGGGTATCTGAAATAGATCAATTAGTAGATTGATTGTGTTTCACGCATATACTTTTAATAATTAATAAATAAATAATAAAAATGAACATAAAAAAAACGGAACATGTTGATTATATCAAAACTAGGAGGCACCAATAATTATAGTTCGTCATGGGTAGGGACACTATTGCCGATATATTCACTTCTATAAGAAATGCCGACATGGATAAAAAGGAACGGTTCGAATAGCATCTACTAATATGACCGAAAGCGTTGTTAAAAGACTTCGTAGAGAAGGTTTTATTGAAAACGTTAGGAAACATCGGGAAAACAACAAATCTTTCTTGGTTTCAACCCTGCGACATAGAAGAAATAGGAAAGGAACATATAGACTGATTTTAAAGCGTATCAGCCGACCCGGTCTACGAATCTATTCCAACTATCAACGAATTCCTAGGATTTTAGGTGGAATGGGGATTGTCATTCTTTCTACTTCTAGAGGTATAATGACAGATCGAGAAGCTCGACTAGAAGGAATTGGAGGAGAAGTTTTGTGTTATATATGGTGATCCTTCTGGTATCCGAATTTGATCCGTAACTTCCTATTTATTTGTGAAAAAGAGAGGAAAGACGGGTTGTTTAATATCACTCCTCCTCCATTAGTTGATACTTCAAGGGTGGAATGAAAGAACAAAAATGGATTCATGAAGGTTTCATTACTGAATCACTTCCCAATGGTATGTTCCGGGTTCGTTTAGATAATGAAGATCTGATTCTAGGTTATGTTTCGGGAGGCAAGTTTCTGTAAACAGTTCGGAATAATTGATGATGAGCCAGCCCGCCATCGCCGCCATAAGAAGTCCTCCAGTTCGTTCGGCAGGCGCCGATCACTGAAACGACGACCCAAGACGGTGTCTGACAAGCGGCGCCCGGGCCGTTCACACCAGAAGTCTGGCGACAGACAGAACCGCACACGGTGTTTCAAATGCAATAAGTTCGGACACTTTGCAAAGATTGTAAGTCCAAGCGAATAGGACTTGCAGAAAGAATCTCCGGAGACCTCGACGACGATGACGACTCGGAAGAATGGCCGTCGAACACAGATTTCTCCGCTCCGAATGGTCAGGTTCCGAAAGCGACACCGACGACAGTCTACCGGAAAAGGAGAAGAAAGTCAAGAAGGACAGGCCTGAAAAGCCCGCTGTCCCAGAAAAGGGCACCATCTCGATGATGAGTGCCTCTTCTTCTCAAAGGGTTCATCATCGAAACCGCCAGGTCGACCCAGCACATTTTGTCTCGATGAAGGCCGTAAATGATCTTGTGCTGGCCCACGACTCTCCCAGGAAGACCCTCGATATCCAAACCCTGCAGGACGAAATTCGAAAGTTGCAGGAAGATGGCAAGGATCTCAAATCCAGAATTCGCCGTCTGGAACAAACGTGTCTCAGGGATAACTCCTTCCACCCTTCCGATTTCGAAGCACCAACTCCCGCAGCGTTCCTGATCAACACGAACCATCGGACACAAAGCAAGATAGCCTGTTCATTAGCGCCCGCGCTCCCAGAAATGGATGACTCGAATTCTCCTTACTATTGGGGAGAGAAGCGCAGTCTCACAGCAGTTCTAGACTCAGGCGCCGATTTCCATTGTCTTCGAAAGGACCGACGTCCCCGTGTCCTTATGGGAACCCGGAAGTCAGTGCGGTTGATGGGCATCCCATTGACACACCTTACGTTGCCCGAAAGATACAAATCCATAAAGGAGAGTCACGGCTCACGTTTGACTTCGTCCTGTTAGCTGGGATCGAGCAACCGGTGCTCCTGGGAGCACCTTTTCTCTGCAATAAGACCAAAGACGGTCCGATCTAATGGAGTTATCGGCTTCATCAATGGCAAGGAGGTACGATTTGACGTTCTCGGTTCCACCCCAGTCCTCTCGCATTAGCTATCTGCACGAACAGAAGCGAGCAATCGAGCAGACACTCTCCAACGTTAAGGTCGAACTCCCGCGCCTAAAACAGATTGACAAACGTCGAGGATCCCGTGATTCAAGGACAGATCTTGGCGATCCGTAAACGTTTCGAAGCAACAGTCTGTTCGCTCAACCCTACAGCGTTCTGGGAGCGCCACACCTGGGAGGTAGAACTGCCCTATAAGGAAGGTTTTGGAGATCAAGATATTCCATCAAAGGCTCGTGCGGTACAGATGAGCGAAAAATGACGCGAGCTTAACAAAGGGAACTCGATGATCTCCTAGAAAAGAAGCTCATTCGTCCAAGCCGTAGCCCTTGGGCCTGCCAGGCGTTTTACGTCAACAACCGTAATGAACGAGAAAGAGGCATGCCACGTCTGGTCATCAACTACAAACCTCTTAACGAGGCCCTCCAGTGGATCCGCTATCCAATTCCGAATGCGCAAACACTACTGCACCGAATCGCCGGATCCTGCATATACAGCAAATTCGACCTCAAATCAGGATTTTGGCAAGTCCGCATTGCCGAAAAGGATCGCTATAAGACAGCCTTCACAGTTCCGATGGGTCACTACGAATGGAATGTGATGCCTTTTGATTGAAAAATGCGCCATCAGAATTTCAGCGCATTATGGATCAAATTCTCCGGCCATTCGACAGTTTTGCCATTGCCTATATCGACGATGTTCTCATCTTCAGTCCAGATATCTCGTCACACATCAAGCACGTCGAAGCCTTTCGAAAGGCCATCGAACGCTACGGAATGGCACTATCAGCTCGGAAAATGAAGCTGTTCCAGGGGTCCGTTGATTTTCTCGGTCAAAGGATCCAACGTCGGTCAAATTCTCCCGCAAGAGCACTCGATTGAGTTCGCCACTCGATTCCCTGATAAGATTGGTGACCGTAAGCAGCTACAGCGCTTCTTCGGCTGCCTCAACTATTTGTCTCCCTATTACCAGGACCTAGCAGCCGACCTATCTATTCCTTTCGCTTTTCGAATCGTCTCAGAAAAGATTCTCAAGAGCCTTGGGGCCCGCAACACACTGAAGCAGTGCAGCGCATAAAGGCCCGTGTTCAGCGTCTTCCAGCACTCGCCCTTCCTTGCGAAGCTTACCCCAAGATCATTGAGTCCGACGCTTCAGAAATCGGCTGGGGCGCTATCCTTAAGCAGCTAGCTCCAAGCGGTACTGAGGAACTAGTTCAATTCGCCTCTGGCACTTGGAACAAAGCAGAGGCCAATTACCCTACAATTGACGAAGGAGATCCTTGCTGCTCTACGAGCAATTCAAAAGTTCCAAGCTCACGTTCTCAACCAGGAGTTCACTCTTCGAACAGATTGCAAGTCAGTTAAAGGAGTCCTTGCCAAGGATGTTAAGGCCCTAGCTGCCACTCAGATCTTTGCACGATTGCAGGCAATGTTCTCCATGTTCAACTTCACAGTTGAACACATCAAGGGCGATTCGAACTCTCTCCCGGATTTTCTCACTAGGGAATTTCTTCAGGGCAGTGTCGCTGCACCAGCTCTCTCCTCACCCCCGGGAGAAAGAAGACAGAGATAGAGAAAATTCATCAAGTCCCGACGTTTTCGATCATTCAAAAAGCCAAAGTTGGATCGCAATGTGGCATCGTATAATAAGATCACGGCTGCTTTTAGCTCTGGCTTTTGGCAGACTCTTCTTTTGAAAGATGTCCCAATTGCGGTATCTTTTGAAAGTGGTCAAAGGCGGTGCCTCGTCACTCTTTTCGGCTAGGCACGTCGCTACAGGGCGCGTCAGTTGATAGGCCGCCCTACCGGACCGGAGGCGGCCCGCCCGGATGACAACATAGGATGATTCATTTGATGTAAAGAGGGGCCCGTTTCTCGTCTCGCAGGCAGGGGTGAGCTTGATAACTATACATTGACCACGACTATAAAAGGACCAACGATGATCGTCGGAGGAGAAGGAGGAGTAGGAGCTAATTCGGAGGGAATCGAATGATTACGAGATACACAATGAGAGAACTACAGGGGAGAGCACTTAGACAATTCACTTTGAGTACAGGGAAGTCCGCTGGGAGGAATTCCTCAGGGCGTATTACGGTTTTTCACCGAGGGGGTGGATCGAAGCGATTGCAGCGAAGAATTGATCTGAAACGAAGCACTTCGTCTATGGGCATTGTAGAAAGGATCGAATATGACCCTAATCGTTCTTCTCGGATTGCTCCAGTACGATGGATCGAGGGGGTGCTGCTACGCCGCCAGAGGAAATGCAACACGATAGAAGAGTTCGCTCCGCCGCGTAAGATCCTCGAACCTACCACGGCCACCATCTGCGGCCTATTTTCGTTCTCTTCCCTGCCCGGGAAAGTGGATCAAAGAAAGGTAGCTTGCTTCTCTCCTGGACTGATGGCGGCTTATGTAGTGGTCGGCCTTCCTACCAGAATGCCTCCTTGGTCGAAGAGCCAAGCCAGCGCAGGAAGCAAAAAAACTTGCGCGAAGGACGTTTTCTTCTCTGCCCTCTCCTCTCAAAAGGCCAAGGGAGATACTGCATCCCTTTCCTTAGGTAGCTCTTTTGGTTTCCCAAGGATAGCGGTAGCTGGGGCAAAGCCCGCTTTCTTCGCTCCGCGAATGAGAGAGAAAGTCAGAGGAAAAAACACGTTCTCTCTTTGCGAGGTCCGAAAGTGGAGAACGCATTGCGTTCTCTGGGCACATAGGATCAAACGTAAAGCAGCGCTTTCTTGGCAGAGTTTGAGGCGGCAAGACACTTTAGGGCTTGTTGGAGCTGCTGAGCATAACGAATCGAAGCCGAAGGCGGATCAAGGTAGCTTGCTCCCAAGCCAAGTGCTTGCTTACGCTTTATGTAGTGGTCGGCCTTCCTACCAGAATGCCTCTAGAAGCTTCTACAAAGCTTTGCTTCCGGTAGAAGCTAGTCGCTTCGGTAGCTTGCCTGCCAAGCCGATAGGCGAAGGGCCGAAGGATGGAGCGTGCAAAGTCGATCGTGCACCTGTCGTGACCCGTTGGTCCTAAGCAATGTCTTTCGCGAAGCGACCCACCTAGAAACAGCTCTCCTTTATGTTAGGGGCACTCAAATGGAACTTCGATCGGATGCGGGTATCCAATCCCGCCGCTGAGATGTCCAGCGGATTCCTGGGCCTTGACGAATGGCCGGCCACCTTTGACGTTAGAAGAGCAAAAGGCCCGGGGCATAGCAGGATGAACCAATGTGAATGAGTGTAAGCTTCGTTGCCCGAACACGATGGGTGCTGACCACACTAGGTGCTACCGTGGTAGCAAGAGAGGCCAGGCGGTGACAATTGAGAGGTTGTCACTGAGCATTCCTAGTCACACGGGAAGAGAGGTCAAATGGCAAGGCAAGGCCATACGCCCGTGTGGCTCCTCGCGGAGTATAGCTCACATCCAAACATCTGATTGGGGAACGGGCAACGCCCATGAAGCTCCGGCGGAAAGGGAAGGCCTGCCAGGCCGTATGCCCATGGGTGCAGGATTCTTCGAAAAGCGCGGGCTGACTCGGAGACCTGGGACCGTCGGCTTAGCAACGAATGAAGGGAAGCTCGAAGAGCTTTCTCCGCCAGCGGCTTATGTAGTGGTCGGCCTTATAAAGCTCGCTAAGCTTCGCTTCCCCCAGACCCCCTAGTAGTCGGCATTCTATAAGCGACGTCGTCGAGTCTACGAAGCTTTGCTTCTTGTAGTCGGCCCGTAATGCAATGCCTCCCTTCATTCCTAAAGTCTCCTTCCAGCCCAGAATGCCTACAGACTAGAAGCTAACCGCCAGAAGCTCACCCTTCGGGTCTCGCTTCCAGCGCTGGAGGCCAAGCATTCTGCCAGACGTCCCGGCCTGGGAGCCGGGTTCGCCTTTGGTACTTCAGTAGATCTTCAAAAAGGCGCTACTTCAATGCAGCCTTAACTACAACTACATTACGCAAGCCCCACCGATACCTACCTATAGAGTCAAAGTACCAGTGACGGTGACTTTCTAGGTTTATGGATGAAGTAAGCTAAACTCCATCAAACTCCTCAATCAATATCAACAAACAACATGTCGTGACCATGACGGTTTGTTCCGGCTTGGTTGACTTTGTAATGTAAACTAACTAATAGGCGGCGGCGTTTATTCAAACAAAGGGAACCTAATGTTCGCCTTGGTACTTTAGTAGTACGACAGTTGTAGTACTATTAAGTAGCTGTACAACAGAATGCCGTTCGCCTTGACTTTTTATTGAGTAGTACTTAATTAAGTAGCTAAGTTTCCAAAGGTGAACAGCCCCTGTCCTTTATAGTCGTAAAGGGCTTCTCAGAAAAGTCCGGAAGGAGGCATTCGAAAGGCCGACCACTATAAATAAAGAAATCCAATTTTGAGAGAGGGGCTTCGACGTTCTTAGGAAGAGCCGTACGAGGCAGCTCACGTACGGTTCGGGAGCCGAGCCCCAGCACAGAGGCTTAGGTCAACACTTATATATTAGCCAGTCATCAATTGGAAGCGGGCAAGATGGTGATGAATTGCGATTGGTCCAAACCTTCGACCAGCGGCTTCTTGCGACCTGCCCAGAATGCCCATACATACCTTCGGTTCCAAGACCTTGTTCGCACAGCGAATAAAGGCCGGGTTGAAGGGGCAGTCAGCTGGCTGCTTGGCCACGCCCCTTCCACTAGATACGAGATACTTGATCTAAATTCTCAAGTAGGAAATTGCATACCATTAGCCGATATACGTATAGGAACATGGGTACATGATATTGAATGTAATCCAGGTCAAGGCGCAAAGCTGGCTCGAGCCGCAGGAACTTTTGCTAAAATAATGAAGGAACCAGCACCACAATGTCTTGTGCGGCTACCTTCGGGTGTTGAAAAACTCATTGATTCCCGATGCCGAGCTACTATTGGTATAGTTTCCAATCCCAACCACGGTGCACGTAAGCTTAGAAAAGCAGGACAAAGCCGGTGGTTAGGCAGACGCCCCATTGTTCGTGGTGTTGCAATGAATCCAGTGGATCATCCTCATGGAGGAGGTGAGGGCGCACGAAAGGAGGTAGACCTTCGGTGTCACCTTGGGGAAGCCCACCAAAGCTGGATTTCGGGCAGTAGTGGGGTGGGGAAACGCAGAAATTAGTTCATGCCACGACGATCTATATGGAAGGGCAGTTTTGTTGATGCATTCCTGTTGAGAATGAAGAAGGAAAGAGAGAGTCTTTTGAGCAGGAAAATTTGGTCACGTAGATCTTCTATTTCGCCGGAATTCGTCGATTGCTCCGTACGAATTTACAATGGAAAAACTCCTGTTCGTTGTAAGATCACTGAAGGAAAGGTTGGTCATAAATTTGGAGAGTTTGCTTCTACACGGAAACGAAGACCTTCGAGAACAAATATTGAACCGGGAAGAAAAGGGAAAAGTAAAGTCTGACGCGCCATATGGCACGAAAAGGAAATCCGATTTCGGTAAGACTTGATCTGAATCGTAGTTCAGATCCAAGTCGGTTCAGTGAGGGCGACCGCGAAAGTCACCGAATGGGTCAGTCTTTTCCTTCAGTTTGTCCCATTAAAAAATCAAAGGCGTGGGAGGACGTTGCAGATGTCCGGGACGGACACGACTTCTTCTAACGCTAGAAGACCACAGGAAGACACCCGGGACCAGAGCATGTCGTGAAAGAAGCACACTGGGCGGGCGTGCTTCGACCGTGTCTCCGGGGCACAGTTGAATGTAGATATCATGAACGCGAGGTGCAGGATACCAGGCCGAGAAACCCGGGCAACCACTCCCTATGTGCCGATCGCTAGCGCATCCAGGGCCCCGGCGCCCAGCTCCGCTGGAGAGGCCTAGCCTGATCTGAGAAGTGCTAATTCGGTTTGGATAGACTTCATTCGACGAACGCCGCCGCCCCTGGAATCAATAAGAAAACGACGTGCTGACGTTTCAGATCAGTGAATAAACCGAAACGAAAGAAGAGACGTTTCTCGCTCGGCGCCTAAAGCGCACTATGCTCCGCTTCAACAAATGAGAGTTTTCGGTGGAACCGGTGAACCACGCGAGCTGGTTAGATGCGTGGGACAGAGGGCTCGTAGTACCTGCTAGCGCTGCTATGCAGTGGAAGGAAGGAGCCTAAATCGACCCCTTCTTTCTTTTTATTCAAAGACACAAAAGCAGTACAAAGAGATTGGACTCTCGGATGAGACTAAGCAGCTACCGTTCCGACGCGCCCTGACCTATCTTGATTAAGACCGAAAACCCTCTCTAAAGTGGAGCCTAGTTGAAGCTGTCATAAAAATCATAGAATAGATAAATCAGAATAACCACTAGTAGGGATATGGATGGAGTCTCGCTCAGTAAAGAGAGTTTGAGATTCGTAGAACAGGAGAAGAGCCTTAACCAAAAGAAGGCTCCCGCGCGCTACTTATATTATAGCAGCCAGCTGAAAACGCTAGCGCGCCGTCACTAGATCGGGGCTTTCCGTCACTAGATAGGGCGTTGCGTCGCTGTCTAGCGCGCAACGGCTTAACTCTACGTTGCCCGACGTGCTTGCTGCTTGCTGCTCCAGCGCGCGTAGGCTGAAAAGCCGTATGCTGCTTGCTGCATTAGATCTTTAGATCTAAAGAATCCATGCTTCCTCTATCCAGATCTCAAAGAAGAACGAGCTAGGCGGCCGGCGGGCAAAGAAAGGGGCGGGCGGGGCCTTGGCGAGACGTTCTTCTTTCGAAGCGTTTTGCCAAGAGAGCGAGGGCGCCCTTCTGGGGTGGGGTGTTTCCTTTCAAATGACAACCGCCTCTTCCTGCTGCGGGGCGTTGCACGAAACCAAACCGCCCCCGCCTGATCAAGTACCAGTTGCTTCGCAGGTAGGCCCACTTAGGTTAGGGGGCATTGTCCCTCAGTTCTTACCAACCTCAGGTGTGTAATCGACATGTTGCTAGCTTATTATCGGTCGAATAAGAATCTTTGATTCCCTCTGCTGTCCATTTCTTATTCATTCAGGGCGCTTGGCCGGTGCTCCTTTCTCAAACCAGAACTTATCTGAACGTTAGGAAGAGAAGGAAGACCACCTGAGCGAACCGACCGAAGGGACGTCGACTTATCCGAACCGAACGTTAGCGGCTTAAGCTAAGCCTATCACGAGCAGCGTCGCTGCTTGATCGGCGGGAGGAGCATCTCAAAGTATGGGGCAAAGGATCAAGCGCTTTGACTTTGTCCCCGGATCCACCACAGGTTGGGTTTGAGAGCCGTGTGATGGGTGACTATCCAGCACGGTTCGGAGAGCACTTGTAGTCTGCGCTGGTGAATGGAAGCCCCCGCAAGAAAGAAGCGGCTCTTCCACGGCGGAGTCACCATTGACTCTATTTATTATTATGGTAAATCAGTGTATCAAGATGTCAATCTGAGATCTTATTTCGGTTCGATACGTCCACCTACGAGACTCACCTTTGGCTTTCGTCTCGGTAGGTGTATTATTCTACATTTTCCCAAAAGGACATTCATTCATTTCTTTCTTCCCCGTCGACCACGACGACTGAAACGACGCGACAAATCAAGACCCGGAAACGTGAGAGGCCGGGGGGCAGGGAAAAGAGTCGAGTCGATCAGGCTCGACGACCGGGAGAAGCAAAACGAAATCAGGATTTGGCCGAAAAAGAAGCAACGCTATGGATACCATGACCGATCACCATCGAGAAAGAAGAATCTTTCTAAATCACTTCGGGTCAGCGGGGCCTTCAAGCATCCGAAATACGCCGGGGTTGTAAATGACATAGCGTTCCTGATAGAAAATGACGACTCCTCCAGAAAAACTCAGTTATTCAAGTTCTTTTTCCCAAAGAAGTCCCGCTCCGGCGGCCCGACGAGTCATCTACTTAAAAGGACCCTCCCTGCTGTGCGCCCCTCCTTGAATTATTCGGTCATGCAATACTTATGGAATACAAAGAACAAAATGCATTTCGACCCCGTCGTAGTTCTCAATCATTTCGTGGCACCGGGCGTGGCTGAACCATCTACGATGGGGGGAGCGAATGAACAGGGAGGAAGCTTAGATAAGAGAATACGCTCTCGCATCGGGTTTTTTGTAGAAAGCTCGACCAGCGAGAAAAAGTGTTTGGCCGAAGCCAAAAAGAGGTTGACCCACTTCATTCGCCAAGCGAATGATCTTCGCTTCATGGGAACAACAAAAACCACCATCTCGCTCTTTCCTTTCTTCGGTGCTACCTTTTTCTTTCCAAGGGATGGGGTTGGGGTGTATAAGGAACTCTTTCTTGAGGATGCCCGGGAACAACTCCTAGGTCAATTAAGGATCAAATGTTGGAACCTCATGGGTAAGGAGAAGGTAATGGAATTGATAGAGAAATTCATAGACCTAGGTAGGATAGGAGAATTGATAAAGGGAATAGAGATGATGATAGAGATCATACTGAGAAACAGAAGAATTCCGTACGGGTACAACTCTTATTTGAACGAAGTGCAAAAAATTCGATCTTTGTTGTCTAATAGAACAAACACTAATACCTTAATTGAGTCGGTCAAGATAAAATCTGTTTATCAAAGTGCTTCTCCGATTGCTCAAGACATCTCTTTTCAACCGAGGAACAAAACAAGATCATTTCGTTCCATTTTTAGTCAAATAGTGAAGGATATTAAATTAGTAATGCCAAAAGGGGTGGAGGGGATCCGTATTTGTTGTTCAGGTCGATCAGAGGGTGCAGAAATAGCTAGAACTAAATGCGGAAAGTATGGAAAAACATCTCGTAATGTATTTCACCAGAAAATCGATTATGCTCCTGCGGAAGTATCTACTCGTTACGGAATCTCAGGTGTCAAAGTGCGGATCTCATATAGTAAAAAAATAAGGGACGTGCTATATCCGAAACGTACGAAATATAGTAAATATCGTAAAGGCAGATGTAGTAGGGGTCGCGAACCGGACGGTACACAACTTGGTTTTGGAAGATATGGCACCAAAAGTTGTAGAGCTGGTCGTCTTTCATATCGAGCCATTGAAGCAGCGCGTCGGGCTACAATCGGACAATTCCATCGTGCTATGAGCGGACAATTCCGAAGAAATGGTAAGATATGGGTAAGAGTTCTCGCAGATCTCCCTATTACCGGGAAACCTACAGAAGTTAGAATGGGAAGAGGAAAAGGAAATCCTACGGGTTGGATTGCTCGTGTGTCCACAGGACAAATCCCATTTGAAATGGATGGTGTGAGTTTGTCAAATGCTCGACAAGCCGCTACATTAGCGGCGCATAAACCATGTTCGTCAACCAAGTTTGTTCAGTGGTCGTAACGTAATTGTTCCGCGGGAGGCCGGGACTCAAAAGAATTAGGCGAAGTGTTTGTTCCTGAACGACGGAAGTGGAAAGACACTAAGGAGAGGGATATACTCCTTGATTTTTGAATCGCCGAAATTGTACGACGAACCTTCTTGTTCCAGGCGTACGACCCTGAGACTCAACGGTGTTAATCTTCCGGCCCGGAAAGTTTTCATAGTAAGAATATGAAAGAGAAGAGCTAAGATTCAGGAAAGGATGACCTGAGGGTATTAGTTCCATTTTCAAAATGGGAGTCGTTTTTTTCTCCCCGGCCTCGTCGTGATTGCCTTCCTTTAGCCGCCCAGCAGAACAAGCGCCCTTCGGATCATCAGTTCAATGTTGAATGATGAGGAAAGAAAGGAGTTTCTCTCCGGGAAGGAAGTCTGCTTTATGGGAGAAAGGAGGAAAAGTATGCCAGACGATAAGCCTTCGGGGGTGGGGGCTATGTATGTAGAAAGGATCAGTCTCTATCCATCCATCCGGATACTAACGTAGGCTACCAAGTCAGTCAATTCAGGTAGTGTATAAATAACAATGAAGCAAGCCAACAAGCTCAAACATGAACAGTTGGTTGGCGAGCTAGCTGCATTTCTTGTGAGTCGACCCGCGCACGGGCAGGCAGCGGAGGTAAGATCGACGCGAGGGCCACATACGTACATCAGCCGCGTGTGTATGGTGCTGTTAGCAGGTGGGGCAGCATAGTTGTTCCTAGTCTCTGTTAGCAGCGAGCCTACTGAGTTCCGGGGTCGGGCTGAGGCAGCCCGCGGGGCCTGCATGGTGCAGCAGCCTAACCCCAACCCCAGGGTGGGAACTCATAGGAGCCGGTCACTGAGGTTGGTAAACTCTGGGTGCCTACCGTACTTGTTCCTCTATCCATCCACGGCCTTTACGAGTAAGGGACGGAATTCTGTCTTTCGGGAGGAGGGGGCGCTTTGGGGGCCTACGCGTCGCTGCTCCCGCGCACCATCACTATTGACGGGCCGGAACAACCTGCGCTTCGGCCCCGGGGCCTACGTTTGCTCCTTCGTTTGCTCGCCCCTTCAAAACGCTTATTACGTCAAGGCCAACGCGCGTTTTACTAATAAGCTTTTCAGCCAGCAAGCACTTGGGCGGAGTCAAGTCAAGCCTATTAGTAAAACGCGCTAGCGCGCCTGAATTGATAGTCGTTTTGAAGCTGGATAGCTGCAAATGTGATCGAGGATTGTACTCAATATCAGATGAAAGGCTGGATGAAGAAGTCTTCATTGCCAAAGTAATGGACCGTCGTTTTCGATGGTGCATCAACTGCAGAATGTGCAGGGGTTAGTTTTTCTAACTCCTGAGGGATCCGTTCTCTTTCAAGCTTCGATTGTACAAACAAACAGACACTTAAGCTGAATATCGACGCTCTTATCCTTGGATTAGAACTAGCCCTTGAGATGGGAATTCGTGACTTAAAAGTTTTTGGAGATTCTCAGTTGGTTGTGCGCCAAATTTCTCTTTATTACAAAGTGAGGCAGTTGCATCTTCGTCCTTATTGGTCTAAGGCCGTGCATCTGATGGGTGATTTCAGAATGGTAACGGTAGACCTCTCGTTCTAAAAATGCAAATGCTTCTGCTCTTGCTACTCTAGCAACCTTTTAGTGTTTCCGACTGATGAATTCGTTCAAAAAGTGTCCGTTGTTGTGCTAAGTGATTATGCATCTACCTTCACTAAGGAGGATTTGGAAGCAAATTCAGAGGTATTCTGTGCTGAAATTGAAACAGAGGAATCCGTCGGTTTTCTCAGAGACTTTTTATTTGAAGGACGGATTTCTGCCAGCTGATAAGACTGAGGCGTAACAATGTTAAAAGACAATCTATACGTTATGTGCTCCTAGGCGACGTTCTATATAAGCGTTCCTTTGACGGCGTTCTACTTCGGTGTCTCGATCGAAAAGAAGCAGACTTTGCAATGACAGAAACTCACCGACGGTTCTTGTGGTGAGCATCGGGGAGGTGACCGACTGTACCATCAAATTCTTCGTTTGGGTTACTATTGGCCCCTTATGTATATAAGGCCCTAACGAGTCCTTAGTCGTCTGCTGATTGTATGAAGTTTTCAAAGTCCTGTAGAACATGCCAGTATCATGCGAACCGTCATTCATGTGCCCTCAGTCAATCTGCATCCTAAGGTAGTCTATTGGCCGTTCCAAGCGTGGGCTATGGATCTCATTGGTGCAATTAATCCACCGTCATCGAAAGGACATGTTTGGATTCTTGTTGCTATCGATTATTTCACCAAGTGGGTTGAAGCAATTCCTCTAAGGAAAGCAAGTGCTGTTGCAATTGCTCCGTTTATACGTGAAAATCCACTATGTCGATTTGGAATTCCCATCTCGTTTTGGGGTTGATTACTGACAATGGAACGCAATTTACGAGCCAAATTGTTGCAGATCTGTTGGAGAAATATCAGAAAACGGCACCATTTTTCTACTCCTTACAACCCTCCCCGAGTGGACAAGTGGAAGCCATGAACAAGATCCTTCTCCGAATCGTCGAGTAGAACGGTGAACGAGAGTCAGCGAAATTGGCATGAGATGTTACCCAATGCACTCTGGGCGTACAGAACGAACGCTCGTATGTCCACTGGAGTGACTCCATATTCTCTAGTCTATGGTGCTGAGGCCGTTCTGCCGTTGGAAACTGAGATCCCATCATATTGATTGTCTATTGCAGCAGATCTTTCTCCTTCATCCTCCCAGTATGCTGAGGCGACGGTTATCTGAATTAGAAGCTTTGGATGAACGTCGGTTGCGTGCTTTACAGCATTTGGACATTTATAGAGCCAGAATGGCTAGGCTTTCCTTACTGGAAACTCTCCGACTGGAATCTGCCACGGCCTTCTTTCTTGCTGTTTCTTTGTTTTTGTTCTTCCTCTGGTGACTATTCTTCCTCTTTTATTCTGACATCTTTTGCTCTTGGAGGAGCATTCCTTTTGCTCACCATCGCTAAAACCTCTCCTTTCGATTAGTCGAATTCTATTAGATCAGTTAGTTGTTTCTCAAGCTCTTCAATGAATAACAAGGCTGGCCCCACATCTTGTCTTGATTCGTCTATTCGGGACGGAGGGGCTTTCTCTGGACTCTTCATGTGGTGAGGAAGTTGGCTTATGCACCGACGTCAGGGTGGGCAAGAGTCAGATTGAACTCGATTGGGGATGGCTCGAAGATCGTCGATGCGCCGCCCGCAATCCCTACGCCGGATAACCACCTCTGTTCCGGGTCTGATTAGATCCAATGCATAGGTTGATCTTTCCGTGTCCGGGTCCGAGGAGCAGAACCTAACATCGGGCAGGAAACGAAGTCAAAGAAGCGCTTCTCTTTATCCGGGAGGAACCTGTCACTGGCTGAGAGATGGAACAAACCGAAACCTATCGGACTTCCCCTCACCAACTCTTAGTGCTTGCTGATTGGGACCGAAACCCCGGAAAATGGAAACAAAAATAATAAGTACTAACCGCCGCTGCCAGAACGGGGAGACTGGAGATTGTTCTTTACTTCGAGAATGAAATCCCAGCTGATTGGGCATCCGTTAGGATGGGAATACACCCGCAAACCACAACAAGGTGGTTAGGTCACCGGATCCACAAAGGATACTTAGCCATTCATCTCACGAGCATCTAGAAGCAAAAGAATGATTTGGATTTTGCGGGCGAGCAGTACCGAAAAGAATAAGGAGACCCAGCTAGATCTATATCGATATTCACGAAGGAAAGGCTTGGGCTCAGCCTTCTCATCGGGAGCAAGCTACCGTCCTTTCATTTCGTTCTAGAAAGGGTTGACCCTTCTCCCACAGGGCTCAGAGCACGAGCTTGTTTAGGCTACTTCAACTGGTACTTCCTTGTTTAGCTAGTCAACTCGTTCTTCCATCGTTAATCCGGCTGAGCTAACTAATCCATCTCAGAATCCCAAGGTCATTCGTTCAAGCACAGTAAGTACATATTTCAATTCCAAGGGGATGGAACGGATCTAGCTAGTGCGAGGAAGCTCCAAATGCTGTTGGAAATAGCAAAGAGGGTGGGAATCCTTTAGTTTGATGCACTTAATAACCATGCATCTGGGTGGACCTATCAAACTCAGTGCACATCCCAAAAATACGTTTCCCCACTATGCCAGCGGAATCCTTAGTTCACCGGAACTCCCCAATTCGATATGTAGAACCGGAATGAGCGTGAGAGTTTGATTCCCCACAAATGAGAAGTCTCCAGACCCCTCCCACACAGGGGCGGCTGGCTGGGGAAAGAACCCGAAAGCAAAAAGAATAGCACAGTCAGCGAACAAAACAACAGTGCGCTCCTCGCCACTCAAGGAGGAAAGTTTAAGCAGAACACTCAAACATCAGCGCAGTAAAACATGACCGCGCTTGAACAGGTACTTTCGCACCCGTCTGAGCTATTTGCACTTGATAGCCTTCACTTGAGTAAACGTGGGAGTGCCTTCCTAGGGCACCACGACATACCTGATGGAGGGTATGCGTGAAATCCAAGGTATGTATCTGCCCTCCTAAGTGGATTTTGATATCGGAGACCATACCAACGACACTATCTTCGGCCGTGATAGAAGTCAAAGTCGACTTCGTTATCCGGGGAGAAGAACGACAAATACATTGTTAGGAGCTCAGTGGTTACTGAGAAACTTGGGAGGGCCCCAACACATCCATTTTGCCTGTTTGAGCCTCGTGTTGTTACTCTACGAAATAAGGGAACCTTTCCTGACGACCCTGGTTCCCGATGACCACGAGTGAACGGTTCCTCCTCCTACTGCCGGGTTCTCCTTCTTTGATGGATGTCCAATCACCGCTTTAGCTCTTTTAAGGCGTGTTATGATTGTCTATCCTCATTAGCCTTCTTTATATCTAGTAAGAGGGTGTTTTATCCAGAGTGCACGAAGTTTCCCTTTTTATATATATAAAAGGACTCCTCAAGGTTCTTTCTCAAGCAGTAGGAGCAAGCCCGTACTTTTTATACATTCTACCAGCGGAAGCTCCGGGTAGATTTCTTCCAGCTGCTGCAGCTGTCGATTGAGAGGCGACCATCTCTCTCAGAAGGAGGAGTGGTCGTCGAGTTTCATTGACCGACTTTGTTCCACTGATCTCTGGACCGATCCATAGAGGGAGGGACGAGTATTCCTGCTCTTCTTTCATCCCTGGGCCGGGCATTCCCCTTAACAAAAGACGGGCTCTGGTACCGGAATAGGGAACCAGGCATTAAGAACTACAATCCTTTAGCCCAAGAAAGACCCAAGCCCATGAAAGAGACCTTATATCTTATAAGATAAGGTATTCGCCCCTATTACTTCAGGTAAGGAAAGATAAGTGTCAAAACTACAGATGATTGTTGCTTTCTCCACTATAGTCTATTGCAGCGCAAGGTTGCTTGCGGGTTGCTTGCTAGGGTTCCCGGTAGGCTCTTCTCTCTTCCTTCTCCCTAACAGAATCCCAAATATCTATCATCGGAGGTTATTCGATGCCCTTACTAGATAGGGCTAGGTCAAATTCTATGATTGCTCAGAGTCGAGTGATTCGAGTTGTGAAGTCCCGGCATAAGTATGGTAGCAAAGCCGATACCGAGAAGGATGAAGGAATTCAATTGTAAACCGCTCATGTGTCATGATCCGCCCCACCCGGCCCCTTACGTAATAGGCGGAGGCAGCACCTCTTCCTCGAAAGAAAGGAGGTCCTCCCTCAAGTAATGGGTTCGAAGAGACAGGTGCTTAATTGAAAAAAGGGAGCGGGCGTGATTAATGGTTCGGAACAAGAAGGAAGAGCTCCCAAGCCGAGTCAGTACTGGTTCGTGTCGGAACTCGATTAGTGGAACAGGTTTAGGGTTTAGGTCTGTTTAGGTAGGGAGAATCGGTGAGGACTTATCGGCGTAGATAAGGGTAAGTAAGGTAATAAGGCTCTTAATCACTCGCTTCATCGGCTTTTTAGTTAGAAAGAGTAAGGAAAGGTTCGGTAAGTGCCTTCCTCCCGGCTCTTAGCAAGGGAGCGAGAGCGAACAAAATACCCTACGTATAGTGGTACCCTTTAATGTTAGAGGAATGTGGAACAAGGATTCTCACAAGTATAGAACGGAATGCCTCTTGCTTGGTCTCTTCCTTGCCACTCTCATTTCAATCCGCTACTTCCATGATCAATGTGGCAGGGTAAGTTTCCTTGCTCGGTATCAGGTATAGCTTGCTTTGCTCACTCACTAGGGCTGGAGGGCGGGATAAGAATGGTATTGTCAGACCCAGTTCCATGTGGCAAGGTATGGTTTCTCACTTTAGCTAGGAACAAGTAGTTGGATGCAGTGACAGAGCAATCGGGATCCGTACTTTGTCATCGATCCAATTCCTACCTCTCTTTGTCTCTTTCAATCACATACGTAGGGAACAGAAAAGAGGGGCCCCGTGGAAAACGGATGCCGCTCTTCTGGTAGCCGTTGTTTGCTTCATCGGAGTCTCCTTTGCTTGGTGAATTTCTTCCCGCTCTACTGACCTTGACTACTTGACTAACAAATAAGGCTAGCAATCGCTCGTTTTTCTTATTAGCATGGGATTGTGTTAATAATGAAAGACAGAACATCTATTAGGGTAATCCCTTCTGTTATGAGTAAATCTCTATGGCTTCTTTCTTTTCTTTCGTAGGCCTCTTTTCTGTAAGCTGAAGTCCTGTTAAAGCGCTCATCCGTAGCTTGGTTCCTGACTTGAGGAGTGAAAGGCTGGCAGTAGTATACATACATAGGGTATGCCCTCGGTAAGCATTGCTTTAGCAAGTAATCCGTTGCTTGTTGCTTTCTTCGCTCCTTCGATTAGCTACAAGGCAGGCAGGGATTCTTTCTCTCCCTCTCTTCGTCCTCGCTTGCCTTTAGCTCTAGCTGCCTTGTCTTAGCTAGCCCTTTCGGACTTGCTTTCCTTGCCTTGCGCTGAGCGGACCCGAAACGCCCACCGCCCTCCTTTTCATCTCCATAACGAGCAAAAGTCTCGCAACTAATATCTTTTGTTTCGCCTTTCGACTTAAAGTAAAGCAACAAGACTCTCACTCGCAACAAATCGATCTTCTTTCTTCGCTACACTCGGATCACGAGATTTCATTCTGGTTCCCGAGGCCCAGAAGCTCGAAGCATCGCAGCTATGAAGAGATGCTTTTAGTTACCGAGTGGCTAGCTCGGTTGGTGATTCGTTCACCCGCTTGCTCGCTTCCAACACAAGCACGCTATCCTTTCTTCGCCCGCTACCACACGGACCGGCTCCCTCGAATAAGAGGCACAAAACGCCCAAGGTGCATCATCATTTTGCAGACCTCAAAAGTAAAGCGGCGTTACGACTTGATGTTTCAGACCATAAGGTTCCTTACCAGAATGTGTGCCCCGGTCAAGAAGGTAGACAAAGCTAACATTAACGTCACACATCTATTCCCATTCTTGGCGTTTCGTTTGGCTTCACTTCTAAGCCCCTTCCCTTTATCAATTCCATTCCGAAACTCTTACTATATATACGATTATAGTCAAGTAAGAAGTTCCCTCGAAATGCTTTTGAGCATCGATTGCCGCATCTTATTTTGCCCTGTCGGCCGCTCTACGATCAAAGTAAAAGCCTATCTTACCCGCCTTTAATGAGTATTCTGTGCTTCCGGCGAGATACCTTCCATGCTCTTCGGGGTCTATTTCTTTTGAGATGAGAAGAAGAAGTCCCTTTCCATTAATGGTCTCAATGGGCCATGCCCGCTAACCCTTGCAGATAAGATACCAAGGCCATGCATGAGGAAGGGCATATCCAGTGGGCTCCTGAGTTTGTTGTAATTGTAATAGAGGCAGGTTCACCACTTTCTAAGGAGAGATTCGGCTAGTTTTGGGCGGAGCCTTCTCTTTCAATTCTTGAATTGAATTTAGAGGCTTTCCATTCAATGTGATAGAAGGGCAAGGCGCTTCGAGCCTGTGATAGGATTGACTTTATGCTCCGGGAGAGAGAACCTTTTAATCAATTCCTTTTAGTATTTCTTTATTTTATATAGTATATAGTTTAGTACGAATTGGAATCACTAAGCTGATTGCATTGGAAAAGACCATACTATGACTATGCTATGGACCCCTACAAGCCCCTTTTTACGGACGTGACTTACGAACGAACCGCTATGCCATTTTGTCCGAACCGTGTCCGCATCTTGTACGAACCGCACCTTGTCCGCACCCTGTCTTAGCCTTGTCGTTACGACCTCGGATTGGTTATCGCGAATAAAGGCCATTCGCTACTATGTATGCGCGCGATAAACCTTTGATAGCCTCTACTCGTTCGTGTCCTAGTTCGTAGCTAGATTTTCCTCAATTCTTTGTCTCCTGCTCGTGCTTCTTTCACTTCCTGCGACCCAGCATCTGTTTTCTTGCTAGTTAGCGCTTTAGCTTGCCCTATCTATATATGTACCACCTATCCGAACCTTTTCATAGCCCATTGTAATTTTTCTCTCCTCCCGTCATTCTCTCTGGAAGTCGCTGCGCTGCCTAATCAGAAGTTGACTAAGGACTTGAAGGCGAATCTCACTATACAATCAAATATTCCCTCCTGCCTTGGTACCCTGAACCTCAAGCAGTGATAGTAGCCCCTCCATACCCTTAACATTGACGTACCCTTTAGGAAATAAACAGAAATGTTATCGGGTAGAATTCAATATACCTGTAGGTCCCTTTCCCTATGGTCAAGCTGTTTCACTCCTTAGCACAAGCGCTAAGCGATAATAATCTTCCTTGAGATTACTTACTTTCTTGTAAGAGCAGGTTTAAGCTTATACGCAGTAGCTAAGCGCTAAGAAGCTATTGGCTATATGCTTAATGCAAGTCGGACTATGTTTTCGATCAATCTGGTTCACCTCTCTAATTACGTATGTTAGTGTCTAGTTTCCTGCTCTTCTAGTAAAGAAAGGTGATCCTCCGCCCAATAGAGCCTAGCCCGAGAGACGAGTTCTCCAGTGTGGACCGAAATGGTCTCATGAAGCCGGTCCCCGGATGGTGTAAGTCCTTCTCTAACTTGAAGAGCAGCAAACCAGACTTCCCATTTTAGATAAAAAATCAAAGGGCAGTAGGGAGATCAAGTTTTTATCAATCCAATTTGATAACTAAGAAAGCAGTCTACTCATGTACTCTAGCTTCGCTAATGAGATAAGGTAGTTGGCTTACTTGCTTGTTAGAGGACAGGTAGTTTACTACTTGCTGTTGTTAGAGAGAAGGGATGCTTGTGTATGGATGGAACTAAGAGCTTAGGGTGAAGAGGTGGGACTAGACAAACAAGCCAGCCATTAGCCCTCTCAACAGTAAACTGAAACTAGTCGCTTAGCTTTCTAACAAAGCAAGTAGCTAGCGCATCTCTTCCCTCTTCGAGCCAACCGTTCACTTCCTCTAACGAGCGAGTAAACTTCGTTCACCACTTACTACGTTCTTTCATCTCCTCTCCTTTTAGTCGAGCAGATTTCATCTCCTTAGATTCCCTGAAAGCAAAGGTGTGGAATAGCGCTAGCTAACAAGTAAACGAGTGAATGTTGCGTAAGTGAACGGAATTTGCTTGGTCTAGTAATAAGTCTCGAGCTAAGCAAGCAAGCAAGTAAACTACTTCTCTTCGTTGCGTAGGCGAAGCGAGTTGGCTGTTTCGAGCTAGGGCTAAGCGAGCCAGAAGTGAGCCAAGCTGGAGTTCTTGTTCGAGTGAGCCGGGTAGTAGTTCGTAGGCTAAGTGAACGGGGAGCAACGGCTGATCGAAAAGCGAAGATAGGCGCATAGTTCAGTGATCTACGGCCGAAAGAGGGAACTCGGAGAGGTCCCGATCAGGTTGTTTTAACAAGCTAGGAGAAGTGAACGAGAACTACAGTTCGAGTGAGCGGGTAAGCAAGCAGGTACGCCCGAGTTATGTAATAGAACTACTAATCAGTCTTCTCATCTCTAAGCCAGCTAATTCCTAACAAGCTACGCACCTTCTTGTACTTCCAGCCAAGCCAAGTAAGGCAACGCAGTTGCTGTTGTTGAGTTAAACAAACGGTAGTCAGATAATAGGCGGATGGAGGGCCTATTCTGGACCAATTATAAACCATAATCCCGATGCGCTGACATTGTTATGAATGAGTTTCTGTCTTAAGAGAGCTAGTAGTTATGAGTTCGTAGCTAAAGTCAAACTGGAGCTAGGAACGTAGCAGTGAACGGAGCTACCGGGTAAACGAGTGAGCTTAGCCCGTAGCCGGGTAGGGAACTTTTGTTGCAGTAGTTGCTTAGGCCGGGTAAACTTAGGCTTAGGAAAGGTAGTTTACTTGCTTACTTGTTAGAGTAAGGCGACCACTAAATTGTTTGAATAAGACGTACTAGTCACTGACCGAAGGAGAAAGACTAAGACAACTCTTTTCGGGTTATGCCATAAAGAAAGACGTGTCTCTCGGTCCCCTCGATACACTACCTTAGACAGCTTGCGTGAACAAAAGGAGGCGTACTAAAGGTGCTCTCCTTACGTAAGTTAACAAAGTCAGGAGATTTTTCTTTCAACAAAAGCTAAAGCTAGCAGAGGTGTTCTCCTTAATCAAGCTTATTAGTCGTTATCTTCCTTAGCCTTATTGCGAAGCGACGGTTATCAGCTAGTTTCGGGAAGCAAGGCATTCAGCTAGTTACGGTGTCGGTGTCAGCTGTTTACGACAGATAAGGAAGGATATCTTTCTCAAAAGAGCAAGAGCTCGCTACAGGCTAGCTAAGGCTAGCAAGGCAAGGAAGAAAGCTGCTAGGGCAGTTAGTCCTTGCTTATAGTTAGGCAACTAGCCTATTAGTGTAAAGAGGAGGAAGGGTAAGGGTGTTCTCCAGTCGTCACTATTATCAGTCGAAGTGGTTCTTTAGCCGTATAGCGAAGCAAGGATATCAGCTAGTAGCAGAAGGGATTAGGTTAGGTGCTCTACATTCAAAAGCATTAGCCTACTAGTGTAAAGAGCCTACTAAGAAAAAGTGGAGAAGACTGCTATTCCGATAAAACGACTAAAGCAGCTACTAGGAAAGGTGTTCTCCTTAATCACTATAACAAGTCGTAATCTTTCTATACTGACTGGCGAAGCAAGAGAGGAACAGGAACGACGGTTCTTTTCCAGAGTCGCTCAGGCGTCTGGCTAGCTAAGGCTAGCATTAGCGGGTGTTCTCCAGTCGTCACTTTAGTGACTCTATTTTCCTTCTAGCAGTATGGCGAAGCAAGAATGAAGCTAGCCTATAAGTGTAAAGAAGGGAGCAACAAGGAAGGGATACCTTTCTTTCCTAAAAGCAGCAGCGTCTGCCCCTAACCCCAAGGGGAACACAAACGAAACGACAGACAGCCTTTGACAACCGTTTCACCCCTACTAATCAAAGGCTTCCCCTCATCTAACAAGGAGAATCCCATCGCTCCACTCCCTTAGCCCTTAGACAGACCTAAGCCTAAGGCGGACTAAAGGCGCACAGAGTCATATCTAACACGACGGTTAGCAAGGGTGTTCTCCTAACGTGACTCTCAAAAGTCATAATTCGTCTTTCTGAATGGCGAAGCATTAATGGAGACAAGAGATTTAACGACAGCTCTTCTTCCCAACCGACTGACCTAACCTGACAACCCGACCTGACCTGACTAAAGCGACTAAAGGAAGGATTTAATCACAGCTTTCCACCCCTAGCCCCTAAGGGGAAGACCGAACAACAACAACACTAAAGCCATTCCATTCGGGCTTCTCACCAGAGAATCCTTCATTCCATTCGCCTTAAAGAACCTACCGGACTTGCTAAGGTGCCATTAGTGATCTCTTTTAAAAGGTCAGTCTTTAAACCGACGCGTCAGAGTCGGAAGGCTAGTAAGGCTAACAGCCCAGAAGCCAATCCTAACTGCTAATGAAGACCATTCCTCCCTATCTCTTAAAGCCCTGCAAGCAGACTGACGGACTCTAAAGGGCCTTATATACCACTAAGGACTCTGACGGGCCCTTAATAAAGAAGGGGGCGCTGTAGTTTTGAAGCAGGGGCGGCAGCCCTTTTAAGCAGCTGCTCACTCTCCTTGAATCACCTTGTCTTTGGCGTGATTTTGTTAGTGTTCGGAAAGAAAATGAAAAAGATGATATGTCATATTATTATAAAGAAAGACCAATTGAGTGAAATTCACCCGCTCAATCCTGCCTTTCATTCAAGTACAGGTAATGAGAGGACTTGAATCCAATCACCTAACCCAAACCTGTACTAATTAGGGGTGGGGCCGCCTCGTCGGCCAATAAAAACAAACGGATTTTTGCTTCTTTCTTCCCGAAACTGAAGAGCTAGCCGCGAACCTGATGCGCAATGAGTCTATCCTATCTCAATATAGCAAGTGGTAAGTCAGCGCGAGCCTCAGGTTCCATATGTGCTAGGGCCGAGTTGGTCTGCTCGGTCACACAAAGAAGATAGCTCGGTCGAAGCGAGCCGACTGGGAGAGAATCGCTAAAGAAGCGTCGATATTCATCTGGGGGAGGATGAGGACTTTTAAAAGAATTGAGAGAGAGGATCGCAGAATTACAGAATGAGTTTTGGAAATGGAATCTGGAATCTCATCAAAATTCGATGAGGGTTCCTAAATGAGCTCTTTCAATGGAAATTGGATTGGAAGCGGACGCACCGTTGAAATTCCATAGTGTTATGTATTCTGACACCTCACCGTCAATTCGTTTAGTCTCCATCATTGACTCCCCTTTTCTAAGCCCCGCCCTAAGGGCCCTCTCTGATAAGGAAGGAAACGAAAGAATCTCAATTTGACGACAAATCCGGTCCGATGGCTGTTCTCCACTAACCACAAGGATATAGGGACTCTCTATTTCATCTTCGGTGCCATTGCTGGAGTGATGGGCACATGCTTCTCAGTACTGATTCGTATGGAATTAGCACGACCCGGCGATCAAATTCTTGGTGGGAATCATCAACTTTATAATGTTTTAATAACGGCTCACGCTCCTTTAATGATCTTTTTTATGGTTATGCCGGCGATGATAGGTGGATCTGGTAATTGGTCTGTTCCGATTCTGATAGGTGCACCTGACATGGCATTTCCACGATCAAATAATATTTCATTCTGGTCGTTGCCACCAAGTCTCTTGCTCCTATTAAGCCCAGCCTTAGTAGAAGTGGGTAGCGGCACTGGGTGGACGGTCTATCCGCCCTTAAGTGGTATTACCAGCCATTCTGGAGGAGCAGTTGATTCAGCAATTTCTAGTCCTCATCTATCAGGTGTTTCATCCATTTTAGGTTCTATCAATTTTATAACAACTATCTCCAACATGCGTGGACCTGGAATGACTATGCATAGATCACCCCTATTTGTGTGGTCCGTTCCAGTGACAGCATTCCCACTTTTATTATCACTTCCGGTACTGGCAGGGGCAATTACCATGTTATTAACCGATCGAAACTTTAATACAACCTTTTCTGATCCCGCTGGAGGGGGAGACCCCATATTATACCAGCATCTCTTTCGGTTCTTCGGTCATCCAGAGGTGTATATTCCCATTCTGCCTGGATCCGGTATCATAAGTCATATCGTATCGACTTTTTCGGGAAAACCGGTCTTCGGGTATCTAGGCATGGTTTATGCCATGATCAGTACAGGTGTTCCTGGATCTCTTGTTCGGGCTCATCATATGTTTACTGTGGGCTTAGACGTTGATACGCGTGCCTACTTCACCGCAGCTACCATGATCATAGCTGTCCCCACAGGAATAAAAATCTTTAGTTGGATCGCTACCATGTGGGGAGGTTCGATACAATACAAAACACCCATGTTATTTGCTGTAGGGTCCATCTTTTTGTTCACCATAGGAGGACTCACTGGAATAGTCCCGGCAAATTCTGGGCTAGACATTGCTCTACATGATACTTATTATGCGGTTGCACATTTCCATTATGTACTTTCTATGGGAGCCGTTCTTGCTTTATTTGCAGGATTTCACTATTGGGTGGGTAAAATCTTTGGTCGGACATACCCTGAAACTCTAGGTCAAATCCATTTTTGGATCACTTCTTTCGGGGTTAATCCGACCCTCTTTCCCATGCATTTCTTAGGGCTTTCGGGTATGCCACGTCGCATTCCAGATTATCCAGATGCTTACGCTGGATGGAATGCCCTTAGCAGTTCTGGCCCTTATATATCCGTAGTTGGGATTCGTCGTTTCTTCGTGGTCGTAACAATCACTTCAAGCAGTGGAAACAACAAAAGATGTGCTCCAAGTCCTTGGGCTGTTGAACAGAATCCAACCACACCGGAATGGATGGTACAAAGTCCTCCAGCTTTTCATACTTTTGGAGAACTTCCAGCTATCAAGGAGACGAAAAGCTATGTGAAGTAAAAGAAGAAAGACTGCTACTAAGAACCTAACAGAACTTTTCCGGGTTCTAAAACCACTTGTGTAGGTCGGGGTTGAGAATTGGGGGCCGGCCGCGTAGCTTCGCTTCATTAATGAAAGAAGTTCGCCGGGCCTTCTTTCCGAAGTCGTCTCTACAACTACATCCTCGTCTCTGGTGCGCAATGAACTGTGTCCATAGGGGCTGGGCTGTCGTTGGAGGGCTTTCCTTTGCTACTTTCATTGAGGGCCGGGCTCTCCAGTGGGTGGTTGTCTTGGTCCTGGGGGGAACAACAGCGTGCCAAACTGGGCCAATAACCTATGAACCGGGGAAACCGACGTCTAATGTATGGTACGGCATGAGAATGAGTGGCCGACTAAAAGCACGAAGGAGTCAATAGGACGGGGTCAACTGGGTGGGGTCTAATCGCCTTCATCTCTTCCGTCTCTCATGCGCTCTTACGTTTCCGCCATTAGAGTGAAGTGGCCATCTCTTTTTTTCCAATTCTAAAAAGGGGGCCTGAAGTGAGTGTCTTTCATCCGGAAGCAGGTTCTCATACGGGGACGTCAGTTAGGTATGACGTTCAACCTACTTGGCGAACAGCCGATCGCAAAAACCAAAAGGAGAAGGGTTTAGGAGCTGAAGGAAGGAGAGATTGACGGAGAGGGCTATTGCTACTTCTGTTGATGGGAAAAGAAGAAGGAAGGGGCCGCGCCGTCAGCCTCGTCGGCCTAAGCCTCGCTATGAGAACTGACGCTTCCTAACGCTCTATGAAGAGCTCCGCCCCGAAAACTTAAGCGCCAACGCGCGTTTTACTAATAGGCTTTGAAGCCAGCAAGCAACGGCCGCGCATACGTTTTGAAGCTTGCTTCAAAAGCGCTATCTATACTATAAAGTCAAGGCTTTAGCGCGCAACGGCCGTTGCTTGCTCGTGACGGGGACTCTATCATGATCTAACGAATCTTACTCATTTCTACTCATTTCTCCAAGAAGTTCTACGAATCTAAAGATCTAAAATGGAAGAACGAGCCCCTTCAGCTTAAGGGCTCGCCCCTGTAGCTGTTGGGCTTACGCACTTCACTCGCTAGGGTCCCGTTCATGTTAATTTAAATCCATAAGTAGCCTCTCTTTGTTATCCTACCTTCAGAGCAACCTACCCTATCTTCTCTCTCTTCACTTGAGTGAGTCACGGGGACCACCCCAATGGATAGCATATCAAGCCCTGTTTGATGAGGAGGCGAATCTACCTCCATTCATCTTCGGGTTGGTTCAGCTACATTTGCATGTGCTTCCCTAGGCTTATTTAGCTATCTGGATATCTATATCTTTTGCTCGGCTTTGGCCTCGCTCCCGAGAAGAGGTAGATAGGCCGAACCCTTTGATCTATAGAATCGAATAGATCGTCAATTCTGGCGCCCTTCCTTAACAGAATAGAATCGCCGCGAGCTCTCCTTCATAACATTTCATTAGGGTGGTCTCGCTCCCATTTCCTTCCTTCCGTAGTAGCGGGATCCTGGGTACAACGAGACCGCAACTTCGACTTATATTCCACCGGGAGGGTTCGAACCCGCGACTTCTGGCGTGACGGACCAGCACTCTAACCAACGTCAGCGATTTCCCGCCGAAACGCTCTCTCAATGAGAGCTCATACTTAAAATAACAAAGTCGACGTGTCCTTTAGAATTGACTTTTGAAGCAACTGTTAAAGACTGAAAGACAACTTTCTGACTATCAGAAGGTAACAGCACTGACGGTCACTTAGCCAACCTTTTAGATTGAATACAGTCACTAAGCTAGTCACCTCACCTTTCTTTCTTACCCGCACTGACAACCTTTCTTTCTCGCTCGGCCTAATAGAGTTGCGCTTTCTCAGTACATTGCCTTTCATTACCAACCTGTCGTCTTACAGCACGAAGTTACCAGATGTTCGCCTTTCGCTATTAGTAAGCACTCACTGACTTTCTTTACGTTGAGTTAACCCGGCGGGTTCGCCTAGATGCCTAGTGGAGAACGAGCTGGTGGGAAAGAGCTGGAGATCATGAGAAGCATTTCCACACAAGGAGGCAGGCGGCTGGGAAGCGAAGTTCGTCGAATGCCGACTACATGGGAAACAGATTAAGGATAGGTTGATTCATATTCTTGCTGCCCGCTCGATTTCGAGATGTTCCCGAGAAGCAAGCGAGAAAGCGGAAATTGGTAAAAGTCTCGATTCCGAGGAAGAAGGATCTGTTCCCATGTAGTCGGGGCCGGCCACACGGGGAATCTCACTAATTGGAAGGAAAAGGAGGGCTTCGATCCATTGTGATTCGGTTCCTTGGTGGAGAGATCTCTGCCATAAAACAGAGAGCTCGTAGGCCTTATTCTGCAGATCAAAGAGCGACGTAATTCCCCATTCATCCGAAGTAGTATAGTATAGTATAGTATAGAACAGAGGCATTCTGGGCCGACTACTACGACTACATGCGCATCTAGTGCAGTGGCTTGGAAGCAAGCTACCTTGACCATCTTCCGAAGTTCTAAATAATCTACTGATCAAACGCTGTAGGAGCGGACTGCTCTACATTCAGCCACGCCACAGTGACCCCGAAGCGCTACGGACGGGACGAAATCAGGCAGCCCATTGCTGGCTCTGAATAACCAGCCCAGCAATAAGCTAAATTCTTCCATAACATAACGGGGCGGGGTTGCGCGCGAGCCGAGTGACGTAGGTGCACAAGAGTACTTCGCGCCACAACCATCTCTTTTTTATAGGTTCTACGGACCGATGCCTGCTGCTTCATCTGGGAGAAAAGAATCATAGATATGCCGGTCATTAGAAGGAAGAACCGCCATAAAAAGATTCCTCGTGTATCATCTGTAGCAGAACTATGAACGGGAGCTAGCAATCCGGACCGTATTGAAGAGGTTCCTGAGACACAGCATGGAAGAGTCACAATATTAAGAAGCGAGGTCCAAGAATTCAGAAGGGGTAGAATTACTGAATGAATACGAGCTGTGGCTAATACCCGAGGCATAAAAGAAGCATTTTCTACGGGATCCCGAAAC